CAGCGGATGGCCAGTGAGCTAAAAAAACGAAAGAATGGGTTACATTTTTCATATGTTCTCCTCTTATAGATAGGACGAACAAAGAACAAAGTTTTTCGATCACTTACTTCGCTCGCCCTTTTTTGATCGGTTTTTTTAATGCAATTTTTTTTTAATGCAAATAGATTCAATCTAGTAATTTATTTTAGATTAAGTCTTAGGTCTCGTTTGACCTGTGAAAGACCTCCTTTGTTGAAATGTTCCCAAAATTCCTAAAATAAAAGGAAAAAGACTTTCCACTGTCCTAAACTAAGGACGGGAAGGAAGAAGGCGAGCATATCCTCTAAATTGATCATCCTCAAATCAGCCCTTCCTGGGGTGGGGTATTGTCTGTCCCAATAAATAGATAATTCCAGGAGTAATAAATAGGAGTAAAGTATTGATATAATTGGAATTGCAGAAGCAAATACCAATTTACTAAAAAAAGAAAAAAGTATCTAATCTAAAGCACTCATTTTCTTTTTTAGGATTAAACAAAAGGGTTCGCAAATAAAAGTGCTAGTGCCACAACTAGTCCATAAATTGTTAAAGCTTCCATAAAAGCTAGACTAAGCAATAAAGTACCTCGTATTTTACCCTCTGCTTCTGGCTGTCTCGCAATACCTTCTACAGCTTGTCCTGCAGCAGTACCTTGACCAACTCCAGGGCCAATAGAAGCAAGCCCTACGGCCAATCCAGCAGCAATAACGGAAGCAGCAGCAATTAGTGGATTCATGGTGAGTTCCTCGTGTCAAAAAAAAAGAAATGGTTAAGGATACAATCAACCAAGAAATTCTTACTTCTAAGCTCTATTGGGGAGAAGTAACTAAAAAGTACAAATTGAAATGATAATCTGAATTGTCCGAACTACTTCGAGATCTCATTTTTAGTTTCTAATCATTAGAGGTTTGTGTAAATCCATATGATTCTTATTATTCTATTTCTCTTTCTTTCCAACCAACAACTCTTTCATTCCATCCTTCTTTCTTTACTCTTCGATATCCTTGAGTTCCTATTATTTCCCCTATAATCTAATCCATAATAAAAGACGAAATAGAGGAAGAACCCCTATTGAAATCGACCTAATCCAAATCCAATAGGAATTAAATCAAGATATACAATTGATAACAATATGCTGCATAGAACTGGATATGGAATCCAATTCCATATAGAGGGAATTCGATATATCGGATTAGATAATGAATCTAACTTAGGAATATATAATATCCCATATACACTTGTTTCTTCTATTTTGCGTATTTTCTTATTTTCTATTGAATCGGATTCGAAAATCATTCCTTAAAGTGGAAACCCGCACAAAAGATGACTGGACTTCTAGACATTAAGGATATAGATCTAGCCTGACTCCGCCCCCCTTAATGCATATATACTTTGACAATTCCGTAATATAGTCTATTCTCTCTCCTACAACTCTAGGTTGTATATTCATACGCATTTCTAACTATTTTGTTTTCCAACCAAGCGGATTATCTGGAACCATGCATGAATTGAGCTAAGCTAAAAAAAAAAGACTATTTCGAAAACTAGTCAATTCAATGATGACCCTCCATGGATTCACCTATATAGGCTGCGGCTAACGTTGCAAAAATAAGAGCTTGAATACCGCTTGTAAATAATCCAAGAAACATGACCGGTATAGGGACTACTAAGGGGACTAAAGAAACAAGAACAACAACGACTAATTCATCCGCCAATATATTCCCGAAAAGTCGAAAACTAAGCGATAATGGTTTTGTGAAATCTTCTAGGATGTTAATTGGTAAAAGGATTGGAGTTGGTTTAATATATTTCTCGAAATAACTCAATCCTTTTTTGCTAAGACCCGCATAAAAATATGCCGCTGACGTGAGTAAAGCTAAAGCAACAGTAGTATTTATATCATTCGTGGGCGCTGCTAATTCCCCATGGGGTAACTGTATAATTTTCCAAGGTAAAAGAGCACCCGACCAATTCGAAACAAAAATAAAAAGGAACATAGTTCCAATAAAGGGAACCCAGGGACCATATTCTTCTCCAATCTGAGTTTTGCTCAAGTCTCGAATAAACTCAAGCACATATTCGAAGAAATTCTGACCGTCGGTCGGGATGGTTTGTGGATTCCGAACAGCTATGATAACTGAACCTAGCAAGATAGTAATTACGACCCAAGAAGTGATGAGTACTTGGGCATGAATTTGGAAACTTCCTATTTGCCAATAGAAGTGTTGGCCTACTTCTACACCCGATATATCGTATAACCCCTTGAGTGTTTTAATGGAACATGGTATAATATTCATATTGTCCTCTGATAAAAATTGAACTTCAAAAAAGGAATTCTTTTGATTCAACCATCTCTTTCTCAACTCAGCAACTTGAAGTATTAATCTTATATTTAGGATACCAAGAAATCACATCAGATCATAATATATATCAATACCCTCTAATATATATCAATATTCCCCTCCTTTTATCTATACAAAACAAAATAGTAAGTGATCCCATAAATCTACGCAGTTGCCCAAGAATTCACTATTCTTCTTAATCAACGATTTCTTATATAGAGAGAACGGCCCTCACAAATTGCAAATACTAATTTGTTAAGAATCAATCGAATTGAAGTCATAGTGTCATCGTTGGCTGGAATCGATATATTCGCGAGATCTGGGTCACAATTTGTATCGACTAAAGAAATAGTAGGAATCCCCAAAATGGCACATTCCCGAAGAGCTATATACTCTTTTTGCTGATCGAGGACGATCACAATGTCCGGCAACCTCGTCATATATTTGATCCCGCCGAGATATCTTTGCAAGGTCGATAATTTTCTCTTCAAGATTGCCACATCTCTTTTTGGGAGATGGTGGAATTTTCCCATCTTTTCTTCTGCTCTTAAGTCTCTAAATTGAGAAAGTCTAGTTTTCGTAATCGACCAATTCGTTAACATACCACTGAACCACTTTTTATTAACATAATGACAACGAGCCCTTATTGCAGCTGATGCTACTAAATACGCTGCTCTTTTTTTGGTACCAACAATTAAGAAGCTTTTTCCCTGACTTGCTGCATCAAAAACTAAATCACAAGCTTCTGATAAAAAGCGAGCCGTTCTAGCGAGATTTGTAATATGAGTACCTTTACGCTTTGCCGAGATGTAAGGGGCCATTTTAGGATTCCATTTCTTAATACCATGACCAAAATGAACTCCCGCTTCTATCATCTCTTTCAAATTGATGTTCCAATATCTTCTTGTCATTTTTTCCACACTTCCTTTTGATTTTTTCTTTTTTTTTCATCCTACCATTCCATTACGGAATTTATTTCTTTTTGAAGATTAAGAAAGAGCCGAAATAGCTTGAAATAAATAATAATTGTTCCGATGTAACCTTCCACTGAGAATTGGCCATTGATACATGGTATAAACGTAACCTTAATGAATTAACTGACTTCTTTTACTTATTAAAATAAAAATCTAAAATCTGACCTGTTAGTGTTCTAAGGTCAAAAGTCTAGTTTAAAGTCAAAAAATCTGCTTTATGTATCCTTAAATCGTATAATTGGGGGTAAATGGGGGTTCTGATGTCTCATAGAAATTGTTTGTTACGTCAGAATCAGAAGAAACTAATTCTGTATGGAGAAACAAAATATCTCTCATTTCCGACGCGAATAGATTTTTTTTTTGAATTTCGAAATAAAGGTTCTTGTCTTGTGGGGAACGATGCACAAATTTTTGGAATCCGGTACCAACAGGTATAATCCCCCCCAGAACTACGTTTTCTTTCAGGCCTTTCAACCAATCAATACGACCTCGTAGGGCAGCTTTTGCTAAAACTCGAGCAGTTTCTTGAAAACTTGCTTCAGATATGAAACTTTGGGTATTCAGGGAAGCCCTTGTTATTCCCAATAAGATTGCCCGATAATAGATCGATTCATCCAAAGCTCGCCCTGCTCGTTCCGCTCGCAATAATCCGATTAATTCCCCAGGTGAAAAAACATTAGACATTCCATCTTCGGAAACCCGCACTTTTGATGTTACTTGGCGTATAATAATCTCTATATGTCTATTATGGATCTGTACCCCTTGGGATCGATAAACCTTTTGGATCTTATTAACCAAAGAGATACGACTTTGGGCTATGGTTAGCTCAGCTCCAATCAAGAATCCCCAGGGGACCCCAAGAATTCTTGGTATACGCTCATTCCAATCCTCAATTCTCCTTTCGAGATTCGGCGATAGTGAATCAATTGAACGCGCTTCAAAGATTTGTTCTACTTTTGGAAGACCTTGCGTTATGTCACTAGATCTCGATTTTTCATATATAAACGTAACTAACCTATCTCCTTTGTAAAGGATTTCTCCATAATGACCATGAACAGTTGCTCCTGTAGTGGCCAAATAAGGCTTAGCTGCTCTTATAACAAAGGAATCAATATTAACAATGAAAATTTGACCAGATTTTTTTATGTGCGATTTAAATAGACATACATTTTCGCAAATAAATTGTCCAAGGTGAATTATTGCCGATGTCTCCTCCCAAGAATCATGATGGAGAAAGTGCCAATTCAAATGGAATGGATCCAACATGATGTTACTATCGAAATTCGAAATCCTTTGATTTTCATCTATTAAAGAGTATTTAAGCCCTTGAAGTACTTGGAAGGTTTGTTTCAAATTGTCAAGGAACAAATATTTTTTTAACAGGATCTGATTATGCGTTAGTAAATAGTAAGATGAAGAAAAATTCGATATACTAGGTACAATAGCAGCTAAGGGCCCAAAAATATCTCGAATAGGAATTCTAGGATTCGATTCTTTTACCGCATTGGGATATTTCGAATTCTTGAATAAACCAATTCTAGAACAGTTGGATGCCAACAAAATCATCAAAGATTGGTATTCTTTATTTCGATTCAACAAGGTGCCAATAGCTTCTTGATGTTGGCTAAGTGATTGAATCTTCGCCTTGGAATAAAAGGAATTGGTATTGGTGCGATCTAACCTATTATTGGGAATCGGTCCTGCACTTGTCCTATCATACCTTCTTCGTGTATACGAAATAGTGGACTTGACTAACTCAATTCTTAGGAAATCACGAATCAGATCATTTGCTCTTACCTCAACAAGGGAAGCACGAGCCTCCTCTTTTTCTTCTTGTTCCCAATTCACTACTAAGCAAGTTCGAACAAATTGACTATTCGTGTGATAAATTCTTTGAGTTAACTTGCTATTTTCATGAGAAAGAAAATTGACAAGTCGAAGTTGGAGATTATCCTCTTCTTGCAAGAGATCCTGCGGGAAAAGTGTTGCTAAATTTCTCCCTTCGTCCATTTCATATGCGACTGCAGGTCGAACCGAAACAAAATACTTTTCCTTGCTCTTGAGAATTTTTTTCCGTTGAACATAGACCCAATTTTTCCTTTTTTTTGATTCCTTAGATTCTTTCTTTTCTCTTTCTGGTGGTATCAAACTACCACCTAATATCTTATCTGCTTCTTCAGGAAAATGAATATCTCCGGAAAAGATTTTGAGTTCCGTATGGCTTTTTTTTCTATTCACTCGGACCAATCCACCTAGTCGACTTCTTGTATTTTTTGTGAGTTGTGTATCCACTCCAATGATACTATTATCAAGTACCTTTAGGGATGAGGATCTGGGCAAGATATGCAGTTCTTGAAGAATGAAAAAAAACCGATCTAGTTCTTTTTGGTATTTTAGACTAAATTCTTTTGTTCCTCGATGCTCAATCAAACCCTCTTTTTTTAAGATGGAATCTTCCTCTGGGCTCCCGTATTCGTCCTCTGAGTCTTCTTCTGAGTCTTCCTCTAAAGTCCCATATTCGTCCTCTGAGCCTTCCTCCGGGCTCCCATATTCGTCTTCTGAGTCTTCATCTAGAGTTCCATATTCGTCCTCTCGGGTCCTATATTTGTTCTCTGGGCTCCCATATTCGTCCTCTGAGTCTTCCTCTCGAGTCCTATATTCGTCTTCTAGGGTTTCATATTCGTCCTCTAGGATCCCATATTCATCTTCTAGGGTTTCATATTCGTCCTCTAGAGTCCTATATTCGTCTTCTAGGGTTTCATATTCGTCCTCTCGGGTCCTATATTTGTTCTCTGGGCTCCCATATTCGTCCTCTGAGTCTTCCTCTCGAGTCCTATATTCGTCTTCTAGGGTCCTATATTCGTCCTCTAGGGTCCTATATCTAAATTTCACAATTCCTGAACCCTTTTTATCTTTTCTGTATCGTGGATCGTCAAAATAAGCAAAAATAGTATTTCTACGTAAAACACCCATAAAGGGTATTTCAATAGAAATCCCCAAACAGGATATTAGTTCTTTCTCTTGTTCTTGATGATATTGTAATGGAATGACGAACCTATTTCTTCGCTTTTTCGCCAATAAATCCGAATTATCTTGAAGAATAGAAGGATAGACAAAATTCCAATGGCCGTTGGACATGATTCTATCCGGCGTTGAATAATCAAGAATTTCCCTATCTTTTTTACCAAAAGTATCCAACAGTCTATGTCTTACTTGATCATTAGCCATTGAGAGGTCAAAGATATATCTTCCGTCAACAGAAAAAGAATAAGTATTCATTTGATCTTGATCCTTGTGGAGCGAAAAAGACGCTATACTGGATCTGCACATACTTACTGACAATATCCATAAATGGCTTGTTTTTGGTAATCGACGAAGATTACCATATTGATATTCGGGCGCATGGTAAACATCAGTACTCCAGTGCATTTCCCCGTCTGATTCGGAATAAATATGCTTTTGTACCCTTTCTTTAAAATGCAAAGTGGACGTTCCGGCACGAATCTCCGCAATTACTTGTTCGGATTCTACATATTGATCATTTTGCACTAGAATCAAGCTTTTTGAGGGAATATTCACACTATATAGAATATCCTGACTCTGAATAGTTACATGCAAGTCTATATAACATAGAAAAGCAGGCTGCCCATGACGGGTACGTGTGGGGTGAACCAAATCCTCATTGAATTGGATTTTTCCATTCGAAGGGGATCGTACAAGGTCGGCAGTACCCCCTGTGAATACTCCACCAGTATGAAAAGTTCTTAATGTTAGTTGAGTCCCTGGCTCCCCAATTGATTGACCCGCAATAATACCTACGGCTTCCCCTAATTCGACCAGATCGCCATGAGTGGGACTCCGACCATAACATAATTGACAGATCCAAGATGTGCTCCGGCAAGTAAAGGGGGTTCTAATATATATTGGTTGTGCTCGAAATGGTTGTGCTCGAAAGGCAGTTATGAATCGATTGACTAATCCAATTCCAATATCTTGATTTCGAGCGGCAATGCATCGTGAACCGATATATATATCGTCTGCTAATACACGACCAATTAGTGTTTGGACAAAAAGTTTTTCCGTCATCCCATTTTGAGGACTCACAGAAATACCTCGGATAGTACCACAATCTCTTCTACGCACAATAATATGTTGAACTACTTCAACAAGTCTACGTGTAAGATATCCAGCATCCGCTGTTCGTACAGCAGTATCTACAACCCCTTTACGGGCTCCGTAGCAGGAAATTATATATTCTGTCAAAGAAAGTCCCTCGCGTAAATTGCTTTGAATAGGTAAATCAATCATTTGTCCTTGAGGATCCGCCATTAATCCTCTCATACCTACTAATTGGTGTACTTGAGATGCATTTCCTCTAGCTCCTGAAAAAGACATTAGATAGACTGGATTAGAAGGATCCGTTATCCGAAAATTCGAATTCATTTCTTGTTTCAAATATTCACTTGTAGCATACCATATCTCAACGGATTGGCGTAATTTTTCTACCGCGTGTACAGCCCCATAATAATAGTGTTTCTCCAAAAGAAAACTCTGTTGTTCCGCGTCTTGGACTAACCATCCCTTAGAGGGTATTGTTAAAAGATCCTCGATTCCTAATGAAATCGATGTAGTAGTGGCTTGATGAAAGCCCAGAGTCTTTATTTGATCCAGTATATGGGATGTATATCCCATTCCGAAATGATCTATTAATCTGCTAATAAGTCGTTTCATAGCAGTTCCGTCTATCTCTTTATTATGAAAGACCAGATTGGCCCGTTCCGCCATACATAAGTACCCCCTTTTTCGGCTGAGTAGGATTCGACAATTGCTGAGTAGGATTCGACAATGGGCCTGAGTCAGTGATTCGAAAATTTAATTAACTTCCTTTCCTTAATCTCAATCTGGATTCGCGCGGCAAAAATGATGATACTAGCGAAATCGGAATGCCCCCCGAAAGGGGCATCGCCGAATCTAACTTCCTTGTTTAGATAGTGTATGAATAGGCCTGACTAAATCCTTGTATGGCTTCCTCTATTTCTCTATAAAAAGAAATATGACCAAGAGTGCTTCGAATGTATATAGAACGGATTTCTTTTTTTCTATTTCCCACTATTAGATAGTGGGCATAAATCTCATGATAAGTCCCCAAAGATTCATATTGAACTTCAATCGGAACTTCTCTTGACCCAATGACGCGTTGATCTAGTTTCCATCGGAGCCACAAGGGACTGTCTAAACTGATTCGTTTCTGTCTATAAGCTCCCAGTGCATCATAGGAACTAGAAAAATGGGGTTCTTTATCTTTCGTATACTTATAATTATTATTATTGTAACTTACTTTTTTATTTGGATAGTTTCCGCAACTATTATATCTATTTGCACAAATACCCCGACGGTTTCCAATCGTTAATACATAAAGTCCTATAAGCATGTCTTGGGTCGGTACGCAAATAGGATCTCCAATAGCAGGAGATAGGAGATTCATATGAGAAAACATAAGTAAACGGGCTTCCGCCTGAGCTTCCAAGGATAAAGGTAGATGAACAGCCATTTGATCCCCATCAAAGTCCGCATTGAAACCCTTACACACTAATGGGTGTAAACAAATAGTACGCCCCTCTACTAAAGTGGGTTGGAAGGCCTGTATGCCTAATCTATGCAGGGTAGGTGCTCTATTCAACAGTACAGGATGTCCCCGCATAACTTCTTGAAGTATTTCCCATACAATGGGTTCCTTTTCCCAAATTTTCCTTTTAGCAATCCTGACATTAGAAGTAGCGCGTTTCGTGATTAAATCGCGAATTACAAATAGCTGAAAAAGCTTTATTGCTATCTCTAGAGGTAATCCACATTGATGTAATGAAAGTGAAGGACCCACAACAATGACAGAACGCCCCGAGTAATCGACCCGCTTCCCAAGCAGAGTCTCGCGAAACCTTCCCTCTTTACCTTCAATTACATCTGAAAGTGATTTGTATACTTTATTGTGACCATCCCTCGTTGGTTGCCCGCGGGACCCACTATCAAGAAGTGTATCCACGGCTTCTTGTACCAACTTTTCCTGGCACATTACTAAATCTGCTGGCGCTAATTCACTTCTTTTTAATAGATAGGCAAGGTTGTTGTTCCGACGGATAACTCTCTTATAAAGTTCATTAATATCCGAAGTCACTACTTTATCCCCAGACCTATAAACAATGGGTCTCAATTCGGGAGGAAGAACCGGTAATAAGCACAAAACCATCCATTCTGGTTCTACATTTGTTTGAATAAAATGTTTCGCCAATTGCATGCGTCTAATCAAAAAAACTTTTCTTATTCGTCTTTTTCTATCTTCCCATTCATCTCCACTATACCCCTCGTCTTCTAATTCCTTCCATTCGACCAAGGAATTCTCTATAATAATTCGCAAATCCAAATCTGCTAATTGTTCTCTAATAGCACCTGCTCCTGTCGCAATTTCCCGATTTCGAAATGTTGCAAAGCCTGGGGTAGAAAAAAAGGGAGAAATGCTGTGGTTACAGGATGAAATTTCATCTTCGAATAAACCTCGTAATCGTAAGAAAGTGGGTTTTTTAGCGCTGGGCCTAGCAAAAGAGAAATCGCCGTATACTAGGCCCTCCAATTTCTTAAGGGGTTTATCTAAAAGGTTCGCGATATAACTAGGAAGACCTTTCAAATACCACACATGAGTCACGGGACATGCGAGTTTGATGTATCCCATTTGATATCTTCGTATCCGAGAATCAACAAATTCTACCCCGCATTTTTGGCAAAATCTTTCGTCTTCGTTTTCAGCTACGCTCGCTCGAGAATTTCCACAAGCACAAATTCTGCTTTTTATGGGTCCAAAGATTCTTTCGCAAAACAATCCATCTTTTTCTGGTTTATCGGTTTTATAATGAAAAGTAGAGGGCCTTGTGACTTCGCCAACGACTTCCCCATTAGGTAGGTTTTTGTTAGCCCAAGCCTTTATTTGTTGAGGGGAAACGAGTCCAATTTGGAGTTGTTGATGTTTATATTGGTCAATCATAAAATAGAAATAAGAAAAGAATTTATATTTATTCCGATCAAACTTCCTCCCTATTAACCTGGAAGTTCTTCTCAGATACAAGGAAATGATTCAGTTCTAGAGCCAAAGATCGTAGTTCTCGAACGAGCACTCGAAAAGATTCTGGAGGATCCTCGTGATTAGGTACTCTTTTTCCCCAGATCGTAGCATTAAGTATTCCTTGGCGAGCTATAAGATGATCAGATTTATAAGTAAGTATCTCTTGTAAAATATGAGCAACACCAAATCCTTCTAAAGCCCAAACTTCCATTTCTCCTACTCGTTGTCCCCCTTGCTTGGCTCTTCCTCTAACGGGTTGTTGTGTAACAAGTGAGTAGGGCCCAGTAGAACGTCCATGGATTTTCTCATCAACTTGATGAATTAATTTTAAGATATAGGACTTCCCTATTAGAACAGGTTGTTCGAAGGGGTCTCCTGTTCTTCCATCAAATATTCTACTTTTTCCCGGGTACTCGGGTTCAAATACCCATGGATTTTTTGTTTGTTTACTGGCTTCATATAATTCTGAAAACACAAGTTTTCTTGAAGCCTCTTGCTCATATCTCTCATCAAAGGGTGCTATTCTATAATGTTTCTTTAGCAGATCCCCTGCTAATCCGAGCGAGCTTTCAAATATTTGTCCCACATTCATTCGTGAGGGTACTCCTAAGGGATTGAAGACCATATCAACAGGTGTTCCATCTTGCAAATAGGGCATATCTTGCCTAGGCAAAATTTTGGAAATGATCCCCTTATTCCCGTGTCTTCCGGCTACTTTATCCCCAACTTTGATTTCACGTTTCTGTAAAATATATACACGAACCATTATGTCTAGGGGGTCCCTCTGGATCCATTTCACATCGATAACGCGCCCTCTTCCACCTATAGGTAGTTTGAGAGAAGTTTCTTTTGAAGTGGATACCTCAAGACCAAATATGGCCCGTAATAATCCAGCTTCCGCGATATACGACGATTCGCTCGCTATCTGAGGCGTTAATTTACCTACTAAAATATCGCCAGTTTCTACCCAGGATCCCAACCTAACAACTCCATTTCTGTCCAAATTGCGGAGTAAATGTTCTTCTAGATGTGGTATTTCTTTAGTGATTTTTTCAGCGGAGCCTTGGCTTGTCGTATCCGTCTGAATTTCATATTTTCGGATGTGAAAAGAAGTATAAATATCCTCATATACCAAACGTTCGCTAATTAGTACTGCGTCTTCAAAATTGTAACCTTCCCATGGCATATAAGCTACTAATACGTTTTTTCCTAAAGCAAGTTCCCCACCAACTGTAGCAGCTCCCTCTGCTAAAATTTGTCCTTTTTTAATGGATTTACCCCATGGAACCCGAGGTTTTTGGTGCATACAAGTATTTTTGTTAGAGCGCCGATGGGTAACTAAAGGAATACTTATAGTCTTCCCACTACTTGATAAAAGGATCTTGTGACTATCAGTAGAAATGATCTTTCCCTCGCGTTCGGCTATAACGGAAACCCTCGAATCTAGAGCTGTTTGGCGTTCCAATCCAGTTCCAACAATGCACTTCTCGGACCGAGAAAGCGGAACTGCTTGGCGCTGCATATTAGAACTCATTAAAGCCCGATTCGCATCATTATGCTCAATAAAAGGAATGAGAGAACCTCCAATAGAAAAATATTGGAAAGGAAAAATACTTCTAACATGAATCTGTTCCCATGCAATAGTCAGGAATTCTTGACGGTATCTAGCTGGAACAACCTGTTCTTCCTGAATACCCTGATTCAAAGACAAAGAATTTCCTGCTGCTATCATATAATATTCATCTCTATTTGGTGATAAATAAACCACCTGTTTCTCTTTTTTTTCTTTTGCTTTCTCAGATATTTCATAAAATGGACTCTCTATGGATCCCCACCAGTGATCAATTCTCGCATGAATAGCTAAGGATCCAGTAAGTCCAACATTGATTCCTTCGGACGTGTCAATTGGACAAATACGCCCATAGTGACTCGGATGAATATCTCGGCTCCGAAAACTTGCAGTCCTCCCCGTCAATCCTCCAGGACCCAAACAACTCACTTTTCGCCCATGAACAGTTTGTGTCAATGGATTAGTTTGATCAAAAACTTGAGATAAGGGGTATGTGCCAAAAAAGGTCTCATAAGTAGTTATTAATAAAATCGAAGTTGAAGTTGGAGTTACCAAAGTTTGTGGAGTCGGTTTCGATTGACGTATGAATACTCTACGGATAGTTTTTTGAACCGCATGTTGTAAACGATCAAGAGCCAGTCCGAATTGATCTTGTAACAGATCCGCAACCGAACGAATACGTTTATTTTTCAAGTGATTCATATCGTCATCGTCAAGTATACCCGTTCCAAATTTCATTCCAATCAAATGATCCGTAGCGGCCAATACATCTCGTGGTAACAAGAATGTATTGTTCTGAGGTATATCAAGATTCAGTCTCCGATTCATATTTCGTCGACCAATCCTTCCTAATTCACATTTTTGTTGAAAAAATTTCTTTTGTAATTCCTCACATAAGGACTCCGAAAATACCAGGTCCCCACCTACACAAGCAAATTGTTGATAAAACTCCAAAATAGCTTTTTCTTTTGACTCAATCCTCTTCTTCTCCTTAGCATTCGGGAAAGACAAGAGAATTTCAGGGTAGGAAACATTATCTAGAATTTCTCTTAGATTCGAACCCATAGCTGATGATAGAACTAGAATAGATATCTTTTGTTTTCTACTTACGCGAGCCCATATCCTTTCTTTTTTATCAATTGCTAATTCCGATCTTCCTCCCCAATCTGATATTATAGTCCCGGTGTAGATAGAAATTCCCTTATGGTCTAATTCCGAGCGGTAGTAAATACCAGGACTTAGCAATATTTGATTGATCACAATTCGGTATATTCCATTTATTATAAAGGTTCCTAAGGAATTCATTATAGGAATGTTTCCAATAGAAATGGTTTGCTTTTGCACATCGAAACCAAAAATTAATCTCGCAGATACATATAATTCGGAAGAATAGGTGAGTGATTCATACACAGCATCCCTTTCTTTTATTGAGGGTTCTAGCAATTGATATCCTTTCGCAAATAATTGAAATGCAATTTCGTGATCTGGATCTTTAATTGTTGGAAACTTCTCAAGTTCTTCTGCCAAGCCTTGATTAATGAACCTAAAAAATCCCTCGAATTGGATCTGACTAAATCCGGGTATTGTGGACATTCCCTCATTTCCATTCCGGAGCATCTTAAGTTTCCTTTTTATCGAAGAAAAATTCCATTATCAGCTCACTCTTCATCAATCCCTATGGATCGATCTAGCAATCATGGAATCTATATTCTGTTTACTGAATCACATGAAATTCTAGGGAACTCCACATACGTATTTCATATATGTATTTCATACATATGAATAGAGACAATTACATATGAATAGAGACAATTTCGAGGAAAGTTCGAATTTGCCAGGGGTACAAATCGAATGAAAATGAATTGATAAAACATTCCTAGAAAAAAATTCTGCCACTTAATGATATTCTAATCAGATTGGATGGCAAAGATTTCTCATTTTATCTCCTTTCTATGAATGGGATAAAGCCATAATATAATAATTTATAAGCACTAGAAAGTTTGACTTTAGTTCGATTTAGAATAGCACGCTTAGTTTAATTTCAAAAAAGAATTTGAGGGTTCTTTTTTGTTTCGTAGTAGTAGAATTGCTAGAAAATATAGGATTTCATTGTAGAATCCTAAAATAAAGTAAGTCCTTTTTTTAAGTACATGCCAATCTAGTTATCCACCTCTCCACATATCCCTGCTTTTATCGTAATTTCACTTGGGTGGGCCAAGATGGTCAGGTCATACTCTATATCAGAGCAAATTTCCTTTTTTTATTCAAGATATTTAATGCAATGAAAAATTAAAGCACGATTCCCCATAGAGATATGTACATAAGGGGGATCCATGGATAATAATGCTGTTATGGATAATAATGCTGTTCGGACCTGGAGTTTACCTATACACGGATTAGGCATAAACCCATTCTATTTTATTATGCCATTAAAAGGAAGGGGGGGAGAGAATACTGATTTAAGAGTCGTTCACTACTGCAATTCAAAAAAAAGGAGAATTCTAGTTAATGGTTCCAATTTGTTCTGAATTTTGCAGCCTGTGACTGGAAATCCACTTTTTCTCCTTTTTCATCTCAATAGAAAGAAAAGGGAAGTTTTCTAGTGTTAGCAATGTGTGTTTTAAGATAGAATCCATGGAGGAGAATAATCGAAACTGGATCCAAAAAAAGCAGGAATAGATTTTTGGAAAAATATTGGAAAAAAGTAAGTAGAATTAGATTCAAGATAAAAGAAAGGGGGTTTTAGTAAGAAAACGTGGATGAATACTTGCTCTTTTCTCGATTTTAGATCGGATTTTTTGGCGGCATGGCCAAGCGGTAAGGCAGGGGACTGCAAATCCTTTATCCCCAGTTCAAATCTGGGTGCCGCCTGATCAATAAAATACTTAGGCTTATAGTACTGATCGAACTCGACAAATTCGTACCCCGCATAAGCTGGGGCAAGAGAATAACTAGGCCTGGCGATACTGGATTTTGAGAATCCATAGTTCTATTAGGGTTTGTTTTGTCGGTAGTGGCCCAATCGGCTACCAATAGGGATGAGGTAGCGTTTACTTATTCTTTTATTAATTTGAATTGATTCTTAATTGATTCGATTCGAGAATTTAAAACTACGAGGCTAAGATGTCAGAAATCTTGATATTCAAAGGGCTCCTAAGTGGCATTCTTTTTTTTTCAATCTAAGATTGAAGAAGGGACTCCACGAAGGAATATCAAGACTTCCTAATTATTATACATTTTATTTATCGTACATCTTATGCTACCTACATACACTAAAGTAAGGGCTACTGATTCCGTCGAGAATCAGATTGAATAGGCTGATCAAAAATCAATTTCGGAGTTGTGGATAAAGTCTCCTCATTCTTTCATAGAATGATAGAAAGCGGGGCTGTAGGGTTTAGGTTAAAAATAAACATAGGCAAGGTAGGTATCCAATAAATATTTATCTATCCTAATTTTATGGTATATTCTGACGTCCTTTGCTTATAAAAAAAAGGTAACAAAAGGAAGAAAAAATCTTTCTATTCCCGCGTCTTCCATTCAGGACATCATCCCCGTACTCTTTTTTAAGGAAAAGGGCTATGTATCGTATTTATACTTAATGCTCTCCAATTCTACCAGAAATCCTATAAGAATTTGTTAGGAGTAAATTCCTTGAACTGATTCATCCATAGCCTTAGGGCAGAATCCCTTTTTGACTCTGTACCCTTGATTCCACTATGATTATTGATCAATAGTAGAATAATTTCTTCATAGAAATAGGAGACATAATTTACATGGATATAGTAAGTCTCGCTTGGGCTGCTTTAATGGTAGTCTTTACATTTTCTCTTTCACTAGTAGTATGGGGGAGGAGTGGACTCTAGGGATACTACTAATTGATTGAGTAGTCGAATTGTTGTATCAACTCTTTTCTTTAATTGATCCTTTTGCATTAATCATTTTGCCAAACTTTATTCTTTCTTTCTTTAGTTTTGTTTCACTCCTGTAAGAAACTCTTGTAAGAAGGAGTCGTTCTATTCTACTCTATAGGAATAGAAAGAGCGATTACAGCAATTCATAATTTCTACTAGAAGTGACGAATGGTTAAAAAAGTTCTATACATAAGAAAATTAGACTTTCTTCCACGGAGCTATTCACAACATATCGCACACTTTCCATTTGTTTTATACTCTTTTCTTATTCTTAGAAAAATTTTTATGCTCTTTTGAAGCATCTCGCCGCATGTTTAAGCATGAAAGATTCGCTGATTTTGACTTTTACTTTTTTTCTTTTACTATAGTCTATTCTCATATTATTTTTCTCTCCCTCCATGGATTCTTTCGTGAAGAATTGTCTTCGATTTTTTTATTTTGACTTGATTGAAATTAAGTGGATGCAGTGAAAAAAGAAATTGAATTAGACTACTATTTCAATCTACTAATCTATTCTATGTAGATTCAAGATAATATAATAGAAAGACTCTAAAGTGTGGTAGAAAAAACTATATGTAGTTCTTTCTACCACACTTTATGATTCCAACCAGATCCTTTCATTTAAGACTTGGATTTTTATTTTATTTAATCCCTTTTTCATTTCTTCAATGATTAATTGGAATTCCAATTAATCATTTTGGCTGACTGTTTTTACATAAATAATAAGTAAAAAGGCAGTAGGAACTAGAATGAACAGTGCAGTAGCAATAAATGCGAGAATATTGACTTCCATAACCTCTTTTTTTTTCGCAATAACTCGGGATGTAATCCCATGGAGAGGAAAAAGGGGTATCCTGTAAATTCAAGGGGAGGACTTGCATTCTGATAATACTGAATCAATTCAATATTATGAATATCGGATCTATCAAATCAATTCATGGTTGAGAGTGGAATAGTATAACATAGGAAGATCCCTTATCCATACTAAGACCAAAATTGGTTTTTTGATTGGATTAGGAATTCTCTCTTTTTTTCATCCTTTTCTACTTTTTCTTTTCTATATCTATAACCCACGATCTTTCTTATCTTATCCAATTTCCCTTCCTTTTTCTTATAGTTATACATACAATTATGTATGTATGTATTATATGACCGACTTTCTATGGGTCACATAGACATACAAATAAGCAGTAGAAGTAGAAGTGAGATGGAGAAAAGAGGGCTTAAATAAAAAAAATCGAATATTTTAAATTTAGGAAAAAGGGCGTTTGCTTTGCTTGGTTTTTCTTTTATTTTATTAGGTTACTATCAATATCCACTTTTTGGGTCTAAAGATGAGAGCGGATCCATAAAAAAGGAGTCCGCAAATGGAATGAGAATGAGATAGATTCTTTCCAATTAGTCATTGAACATACACAAACAAAGTTGGAACTACAAAATGGAAGGGGCCTGGTTTAACCCAAAAAGTACTAATTATATTAAATTCACTGTCTAAGAATAAACGAATACAATTTATGTATGGATTCCGATAAAATACCGGTACTCTATTCCATAATCCATAAGAGTCGAATAGGAAGTTAAGATGAGGATGGTATCATCATAAGGATAGAGTAATATCCTAAATTATACTAATCCACGTATGATATGTATGTCTTTCTTTATCAACCGGGAGTAGTGAAAAAAGAAATTCCTATAGGCCTTCCCTCCCTCTTTAATGAAAAATGCGAAATCAAAAAAGTGAAGTAAGGATGCCCCATAGGTATTTGATCTTGTCTCCTGCCCCCTTTTTTTGATGGAAATTTTTTATGGAAAAAGGAAAGATGAATTTACCCATTCATTGAACCCTAGCTCGGGACTGACGGGGCTCGAACCCGCAGCTTCCGCCTTGACAGGGCGGTGCTCTGACCAATTGAACTACAATCCCCGCGGGGTGTATGGCATACCTATACCTATTTTTAAATAGAACCATAAGAAGATTCGATTCGTCTGTCGTACTCTAAGAAATAGACGAATCATATACTACATACCCATATATCGTATGTGGGTATAGTGAGAGTGACATAACTAGTATGTCGCGATTTTTTATCGCTTAAAATGGATGATAATCCACCTTTCAATAAGAAAAACTCTTTTGTTTGTAAAAAAGGAATGAGAGAAATATGGATTAGAAAGAAATTTCCCCCTTTCTCTTTATCCTTTATTTCTATGGATCAGACATTTTTTTTTATGGAAGAAAAAAAATGGATTTAGTTCATATTCACGAAGCCCTAGATTTTTGGGCCGAGCTGGATTTGAACCAGCGTAGACATATCGTCAACGAATTTACAGTCCGTCCCCATTAACCGCTCGGGCATCGACCCAGGAAGAATTTATTCTAGGGTTTTTGATAATCTATGATTAACCTCCTTTCATAATACTCCCTACCCCCAGGGGAAGTCGAATCCCCGCTGCCTCCTTGAAAGAGAGATGTCCTGAACCACTAGACGATAGGGGCATCACTAAACGATAGGGCCATATACAACCGCTCGTCATTATACTATAATGATAGTATGAGCAGTTTTTTAGAATTGTCAATATACTCGAAGAGTATAACTAGATCCAAAGCAAAGAGTCTTTCCTACTTTTCTGTTATGCTTTCTTAGGATTTTTTTTTAGTTGATGGTTAGGTTAATTCACGGATCATCTCCTACTTTTTAGGGAAATTCATTTAAAGGGTATAGAATAAGAATAGATTAATAAAAGGGATTCTAGATTAGTTCAGTACAGGTAGTGTTTTGATTGATCTAACAGGAAAAAGAGTCCAATTTGATTTCTTTTTTGCAATTTACACTCCGTGCTTCATTTAGTGTTCAGACCAAAAATGCATGCATCCCACACTAAGTCATAAAATTCAAGAAAAAAATAGAGAAATTTTCAAAAACAAAGAAAAAAAGGTGAATAAATAATAAATTTAGTAGAAAAGTACTTTATCGGATTCGAACCGATGACTTACGTCTTACCATGGCATTACTCTACCACCAAATTAAAAAGCCCTTTATCGGATTTGAACCGATGACTTATGCCTTACCATGGCATTACTCTACCACTGAGTTAAAAGGGCTTTTTATTCAATTCCAAAATTAGCCACTTTGATTTCCCATTATAGGTCTACTGCATAATGTACATAATATATGTACATATAGAGATATATGTAGAGATTATATATGTATATATCGAGATCGAGATATAGAAGTTTATTCATGGCAAGGTTCAAAATCTTGAGAAAATCAAGAAAAATAAGAAAATCTTTCATATTCTCTCTTATCACTTGCACAAAGTAGAGGTTTTTTTTTATTTTATTATATAAAAAAATACGTATAATAAAATACGTGAAGAGAGGGTTGACACACTAAAAAATTATGAGTATAGTAGTATCTAATATACTTGAAGAGGGTAAGTTCATAGGTATGTAAACACGATCTCGGACGACTCACTAAACCAAAGCACGGAAGTTAGATTGTTTATAGGAGGTGAACAAATATGAATCAATTGTTTATAGGAGGTGAACAAATATGAATCAATTGTTGAAGTTGAATCGGATAATACAAAAGGCCAAAAAAAAGGCCAAAGGGGCAATAAGAGCTGCTGTCAAAAAAATGGTAGACTTTTTCTTTTTTATCTTTAGGCTATTGACTTTTCACGTGCTCAGAACGTTCTGCAGAATTAGGGACTTTTTCCTCCTATTGGCTGATCTTATGGTGAGAATTTTCTCCATTTATGTTTTATTTCCTATAATTCTAATTGGGTGGGGTATAAAGGAATTCGCGCTCCTCATATACCCATATGGCTGGGTAGTAATTTTCAGTGAGATACTTCTTATCTGTTTTGGTGCGAGATTGCAACTATTTTTAACAGGCATCTCTTGGAAAAACCTTCGAGTTCAAAACTTTTCCATTTTTCTTAAAAAGTTTTGGACGGATTTGTTGAAGCGATTTTTAACAGGTACCCCTTGGAAAGGGGGTACTTGAATATTCTCCAAGGATTCTAGTTGGTGCATTTTGAACAAACTATGTTAGAGTTTTAGCAACAATTTGCTTGTAAAAAGTGGGCAGTAGAATTTATATTGCAGAGTATAAAAATTATTCTACTGCCTGCCCAACAAAAAATAATAAACCATACCCTACATACCTAACTCCTCCCGGCTATGGGTTTTCTGTTTCCGAAGACTAGGAAAAAAGGAGGGTTCTGGAACCCTAAGGGTTCGATGGTATATGGATATGAAAAATATAAGATTTCCGATCCTAGCGGGAAAAGGAAGGGAACAGATACCCAATATGATTCTTGAGAGGAACATTTGGTAATGGTCTTGGTCCTCTATGCTTTTTTTATGTGTTCTTAGTTCTATTCATCTTCTTTGATTCTTTTAAACAAGAATCTAATAAACTAGAATTGAGTGGAAAAGAGGGGAGGAAATTAGTAAATGGAGAGGATCGACTAACCAGAGACATTTAGGATCTTCTTTACATCAGGTAAATCCTGACCAAAATTTCTCAGGTAAGGATTTACCTGACGTAATCAGGTAAATCCGTCGGGTCCTGTCCGCCTTTCTCTTTAAGTTACGACTCTTTGTTTCTTGCTTCTCTCAAGCCATAGGGAAAGTCTATGATGAATTTTTGAAATTCATCTCACTCTTTCTCTAGGGCTCGGACTTCATGATAAGTGGGGGAAGAAAACATCTTCCCCAATTTCTTTGTTCAGAATTGAACAAAAAGGAAAAGGAAGAAAGGGATTTAAGGGGGCAGTGCTGCCCCCTATATCTCCTAGTGTATATTGTAGGAATAATCAAACTATTCCTTACAGCAGTCTGGCACACTTACGTCCTCGCAAAGCAAATAATGATCATTGTAGTCGTAACCATAGAATAAGAATACGACCCTAATCGAAATGCATACATTAGGTTCATACGCTATTGGGATGGTAAGAAGATATGTATTTTACAGACCAGAGAGGCTATCTAAACCCTAAAATAAAGGCCCGCGATCGAAGTACCAATCGCTCACTGTCATGAACCTTCTCCATTTGATTCAATAAGGGGGAATTAGCCTCCTTCTCGAATGGCTACCCTTGACAAAGGGTAGCGTTGGTATCATAATCTACATGTAGCGGGTATAGTTTAGTGGTAAAAGTGTGATTCGTTCTATTAATAACTGAATTTGAAATGATATACTTAAGGTGTCCTTAAGTTTTTTATATTCCGATGAAAACTTTAGTTCTTATAAAGGATTTAATCCTTTTCCTCTCAATAGCATATTGAGGAAGAATATACATTCTCGCGATTTGTATCCAAAGACTAATGGAAATTGCATCCAAAATACAAATTGGATTATGAGTACAGAGTCGCGAAGCATAATTTTGCATTGGATTAAGTATTCCCATTTTTTAAATATGAGTAAAGGATCTATGGATGAAGATACAAAAAAGTTTATTTCCAATCGTAACTAAATCTTCTTTTGTTAAAAAAGGAAATGGAAGCCAAATAGCTAAAAAACGGTAGTTTTGGTTTACTAGAACCATCAGCATATTGTTTCAGCTCGGTGGAAACCCAATTCTTTTCCTCAGGATCTCTTGAATAAAATTAGGGAACGAAGTAAGTAGATTAGATAGATTTAGTAGAATTTCTATTTCCTACTCTATAGGGATCATCTAGAAAGCGGAGAGCTTTGGTTCCATTCAGATAGAAAAGCTGACATAGATGTTAAGTGGTGAGAATATCCATAAAGGAGCCGAATGAAATCCAAATTTCATGTTCGGTTTTGAATTAGAGACGTTAAAAATAATCAACCAACGTCGACTATAACCCCTAGCCTTCCAAGCTAACGATGCGGGTTCGATTCCCGCTACCCGCTCCATTCTGTATAAAAGGACTATTCTATTTGTCTAGACATGGTAGAGGCCTGTATTCAACCTTTTTCGTCCACCAGTTTCCGGCCCTCCAGAGCGGAGTAGAGCAGTTTGGTAGCTCACGAGGCTCATAACCTTGAGGTCACGGGTTCGATTCCCGTCTCCGCACTTAGCTGTCTGTATAAAAGGACTATTCTATTTGTATGGATATGGTAGAGGGCTGGGCGGTATCCAACCCTTTTTTATTCATTAGTTCCCGGCCCTAGAGGGCCAAATTGAGCAGTTTACAAAGTCACTTGCCCCTACAAGAAGAACTCTCAAGGCTCCTTCCTACCCTGCAGAAAAGAAAAATGAAATGAAAGAAAGGCACAGTCTACCTCCCTTCCCTTTAAAAGCAGTTTGCCAGTTGTTCGTCTCGGTGAATCCCTGATTTAGGGAGTCCTGTTGGCGAGTTCGATTCCCGCCGCCGGAGCCCCCTTTTTTTTGAGTGGGGTGCAAAGGAAGGGTAAGATAGTAAGGGATACGGTATTAGACTAACACCTACTTAATTTAATATTTAATATAAGTAGTTAAGTAGTCAACTAGACTAAATTTTTTATCATAGTACCTTACTAAATTAAGCTGGCGAGCGGCGGGAATCGAACCCGTATCTTCTCCTTGGCAAGGAGATGTTTTACCATTGAACTACGCT